TTGGATGCCCTACTGCGTTACAAAATTTCGCTTTAGCCAATGATCCAATCAGAGGAATAATTGGAACTATTGTATCGAGTTTATTGGGAGCATTATTTAGTAGAAATGAATTTTCTAGCATTTGATTCCGCACCACTGCAGGATTTCGTCGAACACTTGAAAAGTAACTCAAAAAATCGAGGGAATGCTTGGATAATTGGTTTATACGGATACTTGCCGCGTGAGACCATACATCAAAATGACATTGCCATAAATTGACAAGGTAAGATTTCCATTTATTCATTAGAAGAGGTGTGTCTTTGGAAGCCAGAATTGATTTTCCTTGATATCTAACATAATGCATGAAAGGATCCTTGAGAAAGCATGGGATGACCGGAAAATCATTAGCAAAGACTTCGGCAAAATGTTCTATTTTTCTATATAAACAGAGTCGTTCAAAAAGGAATCCAGAAGATGTTAATCGTAAATGAGAAGATTGGTTACGGAGAAAAAGGAAGCTGGATTCGTATTCACATATATAAGAATTATATAGGAATAAAAAAAATCTCGGATTACTTTTTGAAAAAATGGAAATAGATTTATTTGTAATAATAAGACTGTTACAATTAGAATACTCATGAAGAAAGAACCGCAATAAATGCAAATAAGAAGCATCTTTCACCCGGTAACGAAGGGTTTGAACCAATATTTCCAGATGGGCAGGGTAGGGTATTAGTATATCCGCCGAATAATTTAAATGTGGGAACTTTTCCTCTAAAAAGGGAAATATTGAATGAATGGATCGTAAATTGTAAAATCTTACGATTTCTGCCCCTTCTAAAGAAGATATTAATCGTAGATAAAATGGAATTTCCACAATGATTGCAAATCCTTCTGATAGAATTTTAGAATGCAAATTCTTGTTGTACCCAAAAAATGGATTTTGTTTAGAATCATTAGCAGAAATTATCAAATAATTCAGTTGATACATTGTAGTAATTAAGCGTTTTACAATCAGTAAACTAGATTTATTATCATAACCTATATTTTCCAACAACATGTATCTATTTAAACCATGACCATGAGCAAGTGCATAACTATATTCCCGAAAGATAAGTGGGTATAGGAAGTCATGTTGCCGAAATCTATCGAGTTCTAAATATCCTTGAAATTCCTCCATTTAAAATTAGATGGGGATAAGGGATTTCTTTTGGGTTATTAAATGACACATAGTACGATACAGTCAAAACAGGATATTATAGTAAGAAATAAATAGATATATACCCCGGAACCAGATAAGACTGATCGACGGACTCTTTAGCCTCTCCTTTTCCATCTAATTTTAAATGGTTTATGTTCATTCGAGGATAACAAGATGGTTAGAAATCCTTTATTTGTTCAACCCAATCGCTCTTTTGATTTTGGAAAAAAAGGATTTTTATCTTTATCAATAGACTGCTTTTTCTACACATTTACCCCCACACTCTAATGGAGAATAGCTACTAATAATTAGGATTTAAAAAAAAATCGATGATCCACTTATGGGAAAAGCATTTCCCGCATCAAGGACTAATCTATTTTTAACGTTTAATTAGATCGGGTAATCGTTCAAATTAAGAACAGAAGCTCGTTTCTTTTTTTTTTGTTTACCTATAATTGGAGCCATAGGGCTCTATCCATTTATTCACTTAACCCAAAATTTAATTTTATTTTTTTTCGTCAAGAATTTAAACAAAGTTTTGAACCGATCCGCTAAGAATAAAATATTCTCGGAATTCCACATTGATACGACATGCTGCTTTTTCCATTCATTCCTTTGAGGATCAGTCGCGGTTTTACAAGCTCTAGAGATAGTATCGACGAAGACGTTGCTTCATACAAATGTGTAAAAATTGCCAGTCGCACTTAAAAGCCGAGTACTCTACCGTTGAGTTAGCAACCCCCCCCCCCCCAAAAAAAAAAATGTGTAGATCCAATCGGAATAAAAAATTAGATTTAATTGCACACCGAAATCCAAATAGTAAAATAGCAAAAACATTGCTAATCGATTCTGAACATAAAAAAAATAATGAACATATTAGATGCAAATACACTGACTTCTAAAATAAGAATCTAGATTAAGATAAGGATATGGATTAAGTCAAAATTGATGTACTACCACGGATTTAGTTCGTATCTTATCCATTATTATCTTATCCGTTTTTTTTTTTCAATAAAAAAAATAAATAAAGGCTTCTCGTATCCCAGCAAATCCGACGAATCCGTCGTTTAAATAAAGTAAAATAAAAAAACCAAGTCCATAGATGGAACAGAGGGAAATAGATACATTTATTCATGATCGGATTATATTTGTTTGATACACTGTTGTCAATATGAATGTAAATCTTAAGAAAAGAACACAATGTGGAGAACCATAAATTAAAATTAAAAAAAAAAATTAAATATTGAATTAATATAATAAAATATAAATTATACAAATAAAGAAAAACTAATGACTTGTATTGAATTGGCACTAACTATATATGGATAATAAACATGGATACAAAAGGATGTAAGCGTAAGAATCAATATTCGTAGCAAAGTATCGCAATGCTTGGGTTTACTTAATCCATATAAGTAAAAAAAAAAAAATAAATCTTAAATCCCATTTGTTTTTTTTTTATTTATTTGTTCATAACATAAAAAAAGTGAAAGTTTCAACTAAAAAACAACTAGTATTGAATTAGCAATAATGTAAATATTTTGGATTTCTAAATCCAACTACTTCGGTTATTCATTTGATCTTTTTTCATCTGTCTTAAATTAAATGAATTTCTATCACTAAAATAAAAATAAATTTTTGTCGTTATAGAAGACGACATTTTTTAGTAGTAGACATTTTTTGGTAGTAATAATAAATAGGTATGAATAGAACAAAAGAGGGGGGGCGGTAGTATATAAAAGGTTATACAAAGTTATATAAGCCCCCTCTTTTGTTCTATTCATTAATTGAATTTAATTTAATCTGTTGATTAAGGCAAAGTTACATAAAAACTCCCGCCTTCTTCGAAATATCATGAACAGTTCCCGTAGGTTGAGCGCCCCTTTCAAGTAAATATAGAATAGCAGGAACATTTAAATAGGTTTGATTCTTTAGCGGATCATAAAAGCCCACTTTCCGAAGAGCTCTTCCTTCTCTTCGGCATCGAGCATCAATTGCAACGATTCGATAAACCACCCATTGGGATAGATGTAGATGAATAATACCCCCCCTAGAAACGTATAAGAGGTTTTCTCCTCATACGGCTCAAGAAAATTCGAAATTATGTCTATGGATCGAATTTTAAATTTTTAATTAGTAATGTCAAATGGATCCATAAAATAATCAAATCAATTAAATATGAGTTAAGTACTTTTTAGTATTCCTTATTATTATCCGAAAAAGAAAATAAAATCATTTGTATTCGCATCCTCATAACTCAAGTTGGATAACTCGCTAATAACCCAAGGAAACCCTTTACTTTAGGTATTTCGTTTATTGAGCGATCTCTAACCACGCACCTTTTTTGTCTTTAGAATCTATTTTGATTCTTAATTAGAATCTATTTATTGAGACAACTGAAAGTGGTATTTCCTTGTTCCAGGATTCTTTATCGTTTCTTTGAATCATTGGGTTTAGACATTACTTCGGTGATTTTTAATCGTTTCAAAAAACGTCAGCAACATACCCTTTTTGTGATTTCTTTTTATCAAAAAATCATACAAATGGTCGATTTGATTCCTGCGCGATACACTTTTAATCGAAAGAGTTTTACCAATTCCAAGAGGTTTTACTTATAAATTTGAAAATTGGATCCTTTCGATTTTTATATGGAAAATATACTTACGAAGCTGTTTCAACTTATTAATTAACACTAACCCTAGACCCGTTCCCTTAAAAAATGAATCAATACTTTTTTTTACTCGAGCTCCATTAAGATCATGTACTATTTGCATCCCAACCCCCGACCTCAAAAAGGAGGGTTCTAGTGAAACAGAACAAACGATGTCGAGCCAAGAGCACCCTCATTCCTATCTAATTAATATAAAAAGAAAATGATGGATGTAAGAATCCACAGACGACCATATCCCTCAAGTCGCACGTTGCTTTTTACCACATCGTTTTAAACGAAGTTTTACCATAACATTTCCTAGTAGGTTGCTGTAAACAGTATGTAATTGATTCCATTATGGACTCATGAATAATCATTGGTTCGTTCGGTACATAGTAATCCATACTTTTATGAATGGGTAATTTCTCAAGAAGTATCAGCACGAATTAAATTTAACCCCATATAATATATAGAAATATAATAAATATTTTTTTAATATATTATTTTATTTTTTCTTTAGAAAATATAAATATTAGAATATAAAAAAATTGAACTAATAAATAAGACAAATAAGTTTTTTTTTAATCTGCATCTTGAGGTGACTTGCTAAAATAGATTCACCAATTTCACACTTCTTCGAGTACCAAGGACTCATAAGACATTATTAAAAATATTTAATTGATTGAAAAATTTCCTATTTCACTATCATTACATTATTTGAATAAGGCTTTACAGTAAAAATCGCATTTTGATAATAATAGAGAAAAATTCATATTCGGATTAAACCATAAAAAAAATGTAAATTCTTTTTGTTTTTCACGAGGTGGTGGATAAAGACTGATAGAATAGAGGCTTGGGGTTGTTATTCTTTTTGATAAATCATAATTAAAAGAAGATCCCCATACCTATCAGGTAGACTAAACAAATATCTTTGAAAGTAATTAGAAACATTCTATGTTAAAGGGTAAAGTTAAATATTTAAAATTTAGGGATAACAAATCTATTGTCACAAAACTCAATTGAAATAAAATAAAGTTTTCAATGAATCAATGAAATAGAAGAAATAGAACGATAACAATACATATATATAAGTCTTCGCTCCCTTTCTGCGTAGTTTATTTGACTTGGAGTCAATAATCCGGCTGCAATTATTTCCTAAGGAAAAGCGACTAAGATGTATGAATACACTTTGTCTCAATTGGTACATATCATATATTTACAATTTTTCATAAAAGAAAACACAAAATACTTAAAAACGGGGTTCAAAGAAAAGACATATGTTACGTATGTAACTTGATTTTTTTTTAATGAAATTCAGACAGCCGCATATATTGAAATTGGTATTTTACATTGACGTTTAACTCCTATCTACTGCGTCAATTCTATGAATATGATGAATCCTAAATAAAAAAAGAATCCTATTAGAGTGTTCCAGACTATTACTATTTTGTATAAATGTAAATTAAAACAAGTACAGATTAAATCATGGCTCGTATTTTTATTTTATGAAGAACTAACTTATTAAATAGAAATATGATTTAATCTATGCTCCCCTCTTACCTGTATACAAATAGATTCAATTACATCTGTGTGTTATTTGAACACGATTCGATTTTTTATTTTTGAAAAAGATATAATTCATATAAGAATCAATCATTATAGGAAAGCAAAATCAGATTATAACCAATCTTATTCTACTCTTAAAAAAAAAAAAAAATAAGGTTGTTTAAAAAAGGGCAATCTTTCTTTTATTCTGATATAAAATAGAAAATCTATATTCTGATATGATATATATAATATAATAGGTATGCTCTGGGACGGAAGGATTCGAACCTCCGAATACCGGGACCAAAACCCGTTGCCTTACCACTTGGCCACGCCCCATTTTTGATTTCTATTCGACATTAATAAAGACTAATATTGATAGTAGTTCTTCGTCAATTCTAGTCCAAATCTATATAGAATAGATTAGAGTGTTGCTAGGATTTTGAGACATTTAGATAGAGAATTAAACGACATTTATTGATCATTACATACAATTCAATTAAGATATTGTATGAAAGTATGGTTTTGTCTATTCTCTTTTGATTTGAGAATTGAAGAATTTTTGATTGGGTTAATTAAAAAAAAAAAATAAGATTATAATAACTCATATTAAGAACTCATCATATTAATAACTCAATCAAAATAAATACAATTATCTTCAAGAACAAAGAAAAAAATGTTTGTTATGCTTAATATCTTTAGTTTGATCTGTATTTGTCTTAATTCTGCTCTTTCTTCAAGTAGTTTTTTCTTCTCAAAATTGCCCGAGGCTTATGCTTTTTTGAATCCAATCGTAGATTTTATGCCAGTAATACCTTTGCTCTTTTTTCTCTTAGCTTTTGTTTGGCAAGCTGCTGTAAGTTTTCGATGAGATCTTTAATACGGTCCTAGAAAAATTCATGATTTATTCTTAAAAAAAAATTCTAACAATTCATAAGATCAGATAAGTCTTATAGTATAACCCTTCGATTCAAATAATTAAATTCTTGGATCGCCACAATAAGTCTGGGCTCCCCCCAGTTCCTCATTCGGACCCTTTTTTACAGTGAAAGAACCTAGTAGATTCCTCCGCAATATCTAATTGCGGGTATGAAAAAGCTTTTGGTAATGAAAGACTTGACTCTTATTACATATTACAAATGAATTTCTGAAAATTCTTTTTTATTTCTATAGATTTAGAAAAATAATTTCGTGGTGTCAAAATAAGGTATGTGGTATAAAAATGGAGAATCTATTATCTTTTTTTCCAAAAAAAATGATCTTGGAGATTGTGTAATGCTTACTCTTAAACTATTTGTTTACACAGTAGTGGTATTCTTTGTTTCTCTCTTTATCTTCGGATTCCTATCTAATGATCCAGGACGGAATCCTGGACGTGAAGAGTGAAGAATAAAAAATAACAATAAAGTTTCTGTTTTCCTTGCTTGATTTTAAAATGTTCTTAGGATTTTATTTATTCCACATTTTTAACTATTAATTAAAATGAAATAAAAAAAAAGACTCGTTGAAAGAGAAATTGAAAGATAAAGAAAAAATACCAAGTCATCCACTAAAGCGGAAAGAGAGGGATTCGAACCCTCGGTACGAAAAACCCGTACAACGGATTAGCAATCCGACGCTTTAGTCCACTCAGCCATCTCCCCAAATTGAAATAAAAAGGATAATTACTAGATTATATTACACAAAAACAGTAAGACTTGAAAAAGGGCCCTCTCTTTATACCTCTTTATTATTCAGTATATAATTATTATATAGATATCTACATAGAAAAATAGAAAAAACAATATAGAAAATAAAAATCAGTGATTTCATTTAGGTAAAGTAAGGGCTCGAAAGCGATATCTCAACTCCACTATTCCAATGAATATAAATTTAGATATATAACCACCTAATGCCCCAAGAATATTATATATTATATAAACTATAAATTATATAGCAATGAATTTCTTATATAAAAAAATTATAGAATTAATAAATAGTAAATAGAAAGTAATAATAAATATATAAATTAAAATTAAATAAATAATAAAAAAAGAGTACCTCTTTGCTTTCGTCTGCAAGATCCTTTTTTACTTTTACTTCCACAGCCCGGCCCCCGGTCCTGACCGGGCCGGGTCTTTCGTTTTTGTTCCAATGAATCATAGAAAAAAATGATTTATTTGATTTGAAAAAAAAAAAAAAATGATTAATGATTGTTGTTGTTTCAAGAACAATCATAATAAAGGCAATTTCTATTCCTATCATACAGAATAGAATCCGAGTGTCATTTCTTAATTATTTTATTCTTGCACAATTTATGTTATGGCATACGCCTTTTTTTTATCGAGACGTATCCATCTCATTTAAATAACTAAAAAAGCGTGTTTTTTTAGTTATTTAAATAAATCCTCTTTCCCCAATCCCATTAGTCTCCTTGGCCAAAGCATATCAACGCTCTAATTTTCTCTTTTCTGATCCTATCGTCTTAATTATGACCCATTTTTTTGTTCGACAAAAGATCCATTTATATACAATAATCACATTGTAGCGGGTATAGTTTAGTGGTAAAAGTGCGATTCGTTCTATTAATCCCTTAAATGGTTAAGGGGTCCTTCGGTTTAATTAATATTCCGATCAAAAACTTTATTTCTTAAAAGGATTTAATCTTTTACCTCTCAATGAAAGATTCGAGGAAGAATAGACATTCTCGTGATTTGTATCCAAAAGAGTCAATTAGAAATTGGAAAAAACAAAATTGGATTATGAAATTACGAAACATAATTGGTTTTTGAATTGGATCAATATTTCCAATTGAATAAGTATGAGTAAGGGGTCCATGGATAAATAGAGAAGGGAGTATTTCTAATCGTAACTAAATCTTCAATTTATGATTTGTATAAAAGAGATTGAAGCAAAACAGCTATTAACTAATGGCTTTGGTTTACTAGAGACATCGACATATTATATTGTTTTAGCTCGGTGGAAACAAAATCCTTTTCCTAAGGATTCTTTCAAATAGAAATAGAGAACGAAGTAACTAGAAGGGTGGTTCTAACCCCCCCTGTTCTATAGGGATCATCTATAAAGCGGGTTTTGTTTTGAATGCATTCAAACAGAAAAGCTGACATAGATGTTATGGGCCGAAATTTCTTTTCTTTTTTTTTGTAATTTAGTTCACATCTGACATATGTGAAATTTGTCCATCTTTCATAAAGGAGCCGAATGAAACCAAAGTTTCACGTTCGGTTTTGAATTAGAGACGTTAAAAACGATGACTCAACGTCGACTATAACCCCTAGCCTTCCAAGCTAACGATGCGGGTTCGATTCCCGCTACCCGCTTATATCTCTATATTATATATATTAATTTATTCTCTATATTTCTAAAATTCTATATTCTATTTAGAATATGTTTAATAGTAAAAGTTATAGTTTTTATCTATTATAAAATATTATATTATTTAAATTCTATATTAAATAATCTATAATATAGAGGATCTAATTATAATTATTCATGTAATGAATCTAATTTAATGTAATTATTAATATAATGATAATGAATGTATCATTGAATTGAATGCGCAATTCCTGGAATTCTCTCAATGGTCTTTTTTCTGACCAAGAGATGTGAAAACAAAACTAAGAAAAAAGCGTCCATTGTCTAATGGATAGGACAGAGGTCTTCTAAACCTTTAGTATAGGTTCAAATCCTATTGGACGCGACGGATTTCCATATATTTCTTTTCTACTAACTAGGTATTTTGAATGATTTGAACAAGAGACCCTTATACTTATTTATATATTTATTTATATATTTATTCTTAATAATAATTTTTTATTACTATAAAATTATTAATATAAAAAATATATAATAAAATAAAAGATTAGATTATAGAAATAATTATTTCTATAAAATTAGAAAGTTATTTAAAGGAATTTCTTTATACCTGTTCCTGAAGTAGAAAGCGTTCCATTTGTTCTTGAATAGCGTCTTTCAAAAGGGCTTCCGCTTCCTCATTGAATATCTTGGTAGAAGATATGATTTCTTGGAACTGCGGTTTATTCGTTTTTAAATAAGTACGTAACTCAACGAGAAATTTCTTTACCTGTCCAATTTCTAATGAATCAAGATAACCATTCGTTCCAGTATAAATAGTCATTACCTGTTCTTCCACCGTGAGAGGGGATGATTGAGATTGTTTGAGCAACTCGCGTAATCGTTGACCTCTTGCCAATTGATTCTGAGTAGCTTTATCGAGATCAGACGCGAATTGTGCAAAGGCTTCTAATTCTGCGAATTGTGCCAATTCTAATTTTAGTTTGCCGGCTACTTGTTTCATGGCTTTAATTTGAGCGGCAGATCCTACTCTGGAGACGGAAATCCCCACGTTAATGGCAGGTCTGATTCCAGCATTGAATAAATCGGCGGATAAGAAAATTTGGCCATCTGTAATTGAGATTACATTAGTAGGAATATAAGCTGAAACATCTCCCGATTGGGTCTCAACTATTGGTAAAGCAGTCATACTTCCTTCACCTAAACGCGAACCTGATTTAGCGGCTCTTTCCAAAAGTCGTGAATGCAAATAAAAAACATCTCCTGGATAAGCTTCGCGACCCGGCGGTCTTCGTAATAGAAGAGACATT